GATTTTCTTTTCCAAAGGAAATCCCCGAGTATATGAAAGAGTGAAAAAGTGCTTTCGTTGTTGTGGAATAAGAAGCCTTCGTATCTTAATGCACGTATTGAATTTATTCGCAGCTATTAGACCGGGATCCACTTTTTTGGGAATATGAGTCGACGCAATAACAAGAATATTGCTATTGGAGGATCTTTCACAATCCCTGGAGAGATGGTTCACTAATAGACCGAGGGATAAGTAATTCGACGCATCCAGAGACAGATCATGAATGTTTGGAATCCATAGTATGCAAGGAGACATTGCTTTTGCTAATTCGAGTTGAAAGGTGATATAAAAGCGGTCTACCATATCCACCTCCTCATTCGTCATAGTTAGCAGCTCCCCATCAATATCCTCACTATCCTCACTATCATCAATATCCTCAATATCCTCACTATGATGAGTATGATGAGCACCACTATTATCAAAAATATCCTCACCATCACTATCATCATAAATATCCTCAAAAAATTGAGGCCTTTCATCCAGGAACTTGTTCGGAACTACTGTAATGAAAGGAAGATAGGAGTTTGTCGCTAGGTATTTGACCAAATAGGATCGTCCAGTTCCTATAGAACCTATCACTAAAATACCCCTAGAGGGGGATAGGCCTAAGCGGAGTGAAAAGGGTTTTCCATGAGATGGGAAATGAAAACTATTAGCCCCAAACGAGGTTTGTGAATAAGTGATTGTCTGATAATGCGCAAGGAATACTCGTCTTTCTGCTAAAGAGGGTCTATGAAACTCATAATTCATTAGATACTTTTTATGAATGTCAACTAAGTATCGTAAGTAAACCGATCCTGGTTGTTCAATCATTTGATAACTAGAACCATTCTTTGATAAATGATCACTATCAGTCAGACTCCATAGAATTTTATCAATCCTTTTTTCTTTCCTTAAGATGGAGAACTGAACCAAGAATTCTCTTTCGGCATCATCAATCGAATCAGTATTCGCGACCCAGGATTCGATCTTATCATCAATCCAACCACTGTTCACATTTTTTCTTTTTCTTAGTAATGAATAGATCTCTTTACTTGTACGACTTAGATGTCTCGTATTTCTCGAAAAAGTGATTCGATTGATGGGATTGGGTATGATACTTAGGAAATCGATGATATCAATGAGATTGATATTCCAATATTTCTTCTTAGAAGGTATTGATTTGACCCCATAAGCGGGACCACCACCCGATAGCATCTTGCCGCCAAAAGCCCGTATTTCTTCTAGAAAATATCCTAAAGCAGCTAGAAAGAGATTCTTTAACCAGAAAGAATTCAGTTCAGATGTAGGATACCTATCCAGAAGTTTTCGCAACTCAATCATGTATGATGGAATCATCAAAGATTTGATCTTTTCCAACTCTGTCTGTAACTCCCTAGAGGCTCGGGAAACAACGAGAAGATGTCTACGAACGATATATCCAGCAACAAGAAGAAGGAAAAGGATTGAATAGAGCAACTCCCGAACATTTGGTGATCCCGGAAATTCCCATATCAATGAAACGGGTGACTCATTATCTCGACGAAGCATTTCTTCGGACAGAAGAAGATTATGTAAACACTTACTCGAAATCTCGCTTATCAGATTCCTTTGTGGAAGAAGAATCTCCCGCAATTTGTTCTGAAGAATTGGCCATGATATATCTATATCTAATCTATCTATAATATCTTCAAAAAGGGATAACAATTTTTGACTGCTACTTAGTATCGCTATCCTCAATAGGTCTGAATTATATACTTTTTTGAAAGTATCTAAAAGAATGAAATTGAGATATTTGTACCCTGTCGAAGTAAAGAACCATGGCATATATGTTTGAAACATATTTGAGAGAGTTGAAAAAGCACTATAGGTTCTATACATCTGCCCTTCCTCAACGCATTTATTTAGATAAAGACTCCGTTTTTTCCTCTTTTCGGATGGTAATAAATATTTCTCAGAGTCAATCAAACCCATCTTTGAATTGAAATTGAGAAACTGATGCAAGTTCTTCCCTTCTGAATCAGATGGATTCATATCTGAAAGAGCTTGACAATAAATTCTTTCAAAATTGACTAATTGTCCCTCTCTTAGAGGTGTTCCAAAAATGTCTGCGATCGAGTAAAGAGCTCTACGAACGAATGGAGCGGATCGAATTGGAAAATGAAAAGATTTGTCCAAGTTATCCGGTTCGGCACCACTCGGCGGAAAATTCTTAGGTATGCATATCTTAGATACCTGTGACTCGATCGGTGAAATAGTATCTTTTTCCAAAAAAACATCTTTTTTTTTACCGACGTGCAAAGAAAATATTTTGTTGCGAATGAAAAAGATATTGAGGAATTGTCCATACGTAAGATCATAATTATTGATAGGGGTCCTTTCCACATAAAAAGGGAATCCTTTGTTACAATAGAACCAGAAGTGATGTGGATTATTCAAGAATCGAAGTCGATTTGCTTTATAAAAAGAGGATATCAATGAACTTCTATGAAATGGTTTCACGGGATTCAGCCAATTGTCTCGATCGTGGGATATCATTGAGAAATAGGAATCGGTCTTCTCAAAAGATTTCCTGCGATTTTTTCTAGTATGGAATGAGTCAATCATCCACTTCGGTATCTTATTGAACAAAAACGGTGATACTCTTCCTCCATTGATCAAGAATTTCGATTTTTGGGAAGTATCATGATCATCCAATAAGAAGGGTTTCAATTTATTCAAATGAACGATTTGAAGACCTATTGATTCTAACAACTGATTGAAGCGTTGATCAGTTGGACCCTTCAACTCATAGATGTGGATCTCGGACCTATGAATGGGGCTATTCCCGATACTCACAAAGAAAAAAGGAAGTGACCTAAACAAAAAGAAAAGAAGCGACTTGGACAAATTGGACAAATAGGACAAAAGGGGAAGTAACTTCGACAAAAGGAAACGAAGTGACTTAGAAGGATCTTTTTTGTCGAAAAATTCCGACCAATACCAATCAATTTTTTCGATAACCTCAGACCAATCAATTTTTTTTTTGATAACCTCCGACCAATCAATTTTTTCGATAACCTCAGACCAATCAATCAAATATTGATTAATACCTAATCGATCGAAGACTACTTGAAAACGGCTCTTCTGCTCAGAAACGAAATGTTCCAAATCCTCCTGGAAACTCTTGCTCCCATTGGACCATTTGTATCTATATGCATCAGGATCCCGATTCATGGATCTCTCGCTTCGAGAAATAAGAGGATCGAACCATTTCTTATGACTCTTTTTCAAATTCGATAAATGTTGGTTGATCGTAAATTTCCTTTGAGTTCTCTGATTCAGAGTATCATTTCCTATTTGATCCCTTTGAATTCCGTATTCGAAGTTGCAATCGGATCTATTCATTAAAAAGAATCGATTTGATACATTTCTTATGTACCCATGGATGCTATATTGGATTGGAATCAGATTTTGGATCAATCTATGTTGATTGAATGCCTTCAGTATGGTGTTGATAGCAAATACCACTCTTTTTGGTTTTGGATCTTCCAAAGCATTCCCGCAGGAGATCTGGACCCCTTTTTTTCTGATCCTTCGATAAAAGGATTCATTTTCTTCAGAAAACATAGGAGGTAGAACCAATAAAGATTTCTTTGTCGATTCATCCCTGGAGTTGAATACCTCGTTCAAGAATTTTTTTTGATCCAATCCGCAGGAATCAATAGAAAAGGCAAAACCCTTATGATACACCAGATCCGGCTCGGTTATTGATAGAGTGAATAGATCTGCCACTCCTTGAAATCTCTCTTCTGATTCAAAATCGTGGCGCCCCACGTATCCTCCCCTCTTCCGGTCATGGAATAGATGAAATAAATCAAAAAATGGATTTTGGTTCAAGAATGAAATCTTGTTGGAACTGCCCATATCCGGTTCATCCTTCGGAACCCTATCACATCCCGGATTTGATGCAATAGGATGAATTGTGACGGTATTTTGTAAATACGCAATTATCTTGAATATATCAATGATTTCTTTTTTTTCCGATCGCCGGGATGGGACAAAAGAAAGATCTTGTTGTTTCTTCAATAATTTCTGATCTCTGGTGGACCTCTTAGTAGGATTCGAACCCAGATGAAGTTCTGACCATCTGTCAGAGAAAAAAGAACGAATTGATCTTGTAGGATTCCCAAGAAATTCTTCGATTTCTTCCGGAAGCGGATGATTATTCATCTGCTTCTCACGTTCCGTGAATAGCCGGGACATTGAGGAATCTCCAGAAAGGCTTTTCGGGAATCGGTCTGATTCTATCTCTGCTCCTTCCGTTTGAAGAAAGGAAGGATCCCAAAGAATCGACCCTTCTTTTTGAATCTCTCTTTGATTGATCCATGTGTGATATTCCGAATCCTTATTACGAATGGAATCGAAATGATCTATGGATTGATCAAAAGATCCTTTCAATTGGCTAGAATCCCTTACTTGAACGAAATTAGATCTTGTGGAATCATATTGCATATTTGACGATACATTCCATACCTTGCTAAACAAGCGAAAAAACCGATCCTTGTTTATCAACCACACATTGTCTAAGCAAATCCAATTCTCTCTCGACACCTTCCTAAAGAAATCTGATTCGTGCGGATTCTTCTTCCAACTAACGAAGAGATCTTGGCGGAATTGCCACATATGAAATTGAATACAATTTTGCAGCAAAGAAATACCACACTTGTTTCTCGAGAAGAGATGGGAAAGATGCTCAATATCATTTGATTGAATAGTTGACCCAGCTCCTTGTTGTTTGAAGAAACCCTCCACTTCAATTGGTCTTTTTTCACGAAAAGAAGACATAAGATAACAAATCCAGTGTTTCACTAAGATTTCAAATAGCTGTCCCGAATTCAAGTTGATTATGTTTCGCTTATTTCTCGGAGAAAGACGATCAAACAATTCCCAATCATGGTCCTTGCGGATCCGATCATCCGTATAGGAAACAAAAGAAGACTCCAGATATTTGATATCTTTCTCTTTGAATGAGATCTCAATTACAGCCAGGGTTTCATTAGATATCTTACAAATAGAATCCCTCTTTTTTCCGACCCGGTTCCTCCACCACCGCGAACCCCAGTTAGATTCAGGCATGATACACTTTTTCGTTTTAGTTATTGGGAGAACCCAAGTACTCTCTTTCGGATCCATGAAACAACTCTCAGAGATCTTTTTCCCTTTTGGAAGATACAGGAGCGAAACAATCAACCTATTGATAGACCCAAAAGATTTTTCCAATGGAGCATTTCTGGGTCCAAAGGAATTCCTAGGCAGAAGCCCCATCAAATATAGATTTTTTCTTTCGACCATTTCTCGATTATGCATGCGATAGAGAAGGACCACTACTACAAGCAGTACTAGACCTTTGGTCGTCAATACTGCACCTTTGACTAGACCCTTGATCGTCAGTACTGCCCCTTTGATCGTGAAATACCGATTGCTTCTTGACCCCTGTGAATCGCGTGAGAGTAAACTCCTCCAAATTAGGGGGTCGAAGAGTTTCATAAAACGTTCTTGCTCGAAAAAAATAGAAACGATAGTTCTAACTGAATCGACTTGGGTCCACGAATCTAACAAATCGTGAGAGTTCTTGACCTCTCTTAACATCTCTCTCAATTCGAAGATCCAGGGTTGAAATGGATCTTGTTGTGAAATTTTATGCTTCATTTTGAGTGCCTCCCCATTATAAATATTGAATATAAAGTAAAAGAAAATAGGTTTCCATTTCTTTAGGTAATCTCCGATACGATAGTTCTTTCTTCTATGATATTTCTTTATGATATTTCTTTTACAATATTTCTTTCTTTATTCTATGATAATCCCCCTTATGCATCCATGGCTGAATGGTTAAAGCGCCCAACTCATAATTGGCAAATTTGCGGGTTCAATTCCTGCTGGATGCACGACAACGGGAATGTTCAATACGTCTATTGGAATTGGCTTTGTATCAATGGAATCTCATCATCCATACCAATTCGTTATGTGTTATGTATGGTATATTCATATCATAAGTATAGAAACAGTTAGAGGGAGAATTCTTATCGAAACTGGAACTCATAGGGAAGAAAATAGATTTATGGATAAAATGAAATATGCAGTATTTACAGAAAAAACTGTTCGGTTATTGAGGAAGAATCAATATACTTCTAATGTCGAATCAAAGTCAACTAGGACAGAAATAAAGCGTTGGGTCGAACTCTTTTTTGGTGTCAAGGTAATAGCTATGAATAGTCATCGAATCCCGGGAAAGAGTCGAAGAAGGAGACCCCTTAGAGGGCATAAAATGCATTACAAACGTATGATTATTACGCTTCAAGCGGGTTATTCTATTCCATCTATTAGCTTAGAAAGAAAAGAAATGAATTTCACTCAAAATACTTCATAACACGGCGATACATTTATATAAAACTTCTACCCCGAACACGCGAAATGCAACTGTTGGAATTCAAGTGAAATCCAATCCACGAAACAATTTGATCTCTGGACAGCGTCGTTGTGGTAAAGGTCGTAATGCCAGAGGAATCATTACCTCAAGGCATAGAGGGGGAGGTCATAAACGTCTATACCGTAAAATAGATTTTCAACGAAATAAAAAAGACATATCTGGTAGAATCGTAACCATAGAATACGACCCTAATCGAAATGCATACATTTGTCTCATACACTATGGGGATGGTGAGAAGAGATATATTTTACATCCCAGGGGGGCTCTAATTGGGGATACCATTCTTTCTGGTACAGAAGTTCCTATCTCAATGGGAAATGCCCTACCTTTGAGTGCGGTTTGAACTATTAATTTACGTAATTGGAAGTAACCAATTAGGTTTACGACGAAACCTAGAAATCGATCACCCACCCAAATTGAGTACCTCTACGGGATAGACCTCAACAGAAAACTGAAGAGTAACAACAGCAAGTGATTGAGTTCAGTAGTTCCTTATAGAAAATTATTGACTCTAGAGATATGGTAATATGGAGAAAACATAATTGTTTGAAGCACCGACAGAACCGGAAGCGCCCCTTGTTTCAAAGAGAGGAGGACGAGTTATTCACATTTCATTTGATGGTCAGAGGCGAATTGAAAGCCAAGCATTGAGAATTCGACCCCCGGGGGAAAAGTAGAGATGTCTCCTACGTTACCTGAAATATGTGAAAGTTTTGACGTAATTTGATAGAGTCATTCGGTCTGAGTGCTACATGAAAAACATAAGCCAGATGAAGGAACAGAGAGACCTAGGATGTAGAAGATCATAACATGAGTGATTCGATTCGGCAGATTTTTGGACTCCTTTATCTCAACTCCTATGGTACTTCATCATACGATTTATATAAGATAGGATCCATCTACCTAGATATCATCACATACATCCAGAAAGCCGTATGCTTTGGAAGAGGCTTGTACAGTTTGGGAAGGGATTTTGATTGATCAATAGGAAGAATCTACTTCAACCGATATGCCCTTAGGCACGGCCATACATAACATCGAAATCACACTTGGAAAGGGGGGACAATTAGCGCGAGCTGCGGGTGCTGTAGCGAAACTGATAGCAAAAGAGGGTAAATCAGCCACACTAAAATTACCATCTGGAGAGGTCCGTTTGATATCCAAAAACTGTTCAGCAACAGTCGGACAAGTGGGTAATGTTGGGGTGAACCAGAAAAAATTAGGTAGAGCCGGATCTAAGCGTTGGCTAGGCAAGCGTCCTGTAGTAAGAGGGGTCGTTATGAACCCCGTAGACCATCCCCACGGGGGTGGGGAAGGGAGGGCCCCGATTGGTAGAAAAAAACCCACAACCCCTTGGGGTTATCCTGCGCTTGGAAGAAGAAGTAGAAAAAGGAATAGATATAGTGATAGTTTGATTCTTCGTCGCCGTAGTAAATAGGAGAACATTGAAAATCAAAATTGAAAATCAAATAGGTCTCTTTGTCCTTACAAAATAAAATAAAGTCTTTACAAAAAAAAAGATAGGAGTAAGTAGCCGTGACACGTTCACTAAAAAAAAATCCTTTTGTAGCTAATCATTTATTGAGAAAAATTGAGAAGCTCAACATAAGGGCAGAAAAAGAAATAATCATAACTTGGTCCCGGGCATCTACCATTATACCCATAATGATCGGCCATACAATTGCTATTCATAATGGAAAAGAGCATTTGCCTATTTATATAACAGATAGTATGGTAGGTCACAAATTGGGAGAATTCGCACCTACTCTGACTTTCCGGGGGCATACGAGAAGTGATAAAAAATCTCGTCGTTAATGTTAATAAAGTGAATATAGGTGCTCATCCTTTATTGATGAGAGGTGAACCTTATGATAAAGATAGAACCAGAGGTAGAAGTATACGCCTTAGGTCAACATATACCTATGTCTGCTCACAAAGCGCGAAGAGTAATTGATCAGATTCGGGGGCGCCTCTATGACGAAACACTTATGATACTAGAACTCATGCCGTATCGAGCACGTTATCCGATTTTTCAATTAGTTTCTTCCGCTGCAGCAAATGCTGCTCACAATCGGGGTTTCAACAAAACGTCTTTAATTATTAGTCAAGCCGAAGTGAACGAGGGTACTATTGTGAAAAAGTTAAAACCTCGAGCTAAAGGACATAGTTATCCGATAAAAAGGCCTACCTGCCATATAACTATTGTATTGCAAGATATATCCAAAGAGAGAAAGTTTGCCATATGGTCAAAAAAAGGGGGATGGATATATAAAGAGCTGTTTATAGATATTCAAGAGAGGTATCACTATATGCTATACAATATGATAAATCAGGACAGAATGATATGGGCTAATAGCAAGCGCGAGGCCATATGGGACAAAAAATAAATCCACTAGGTTTCAGGCTTGGTACAAGCCAAAGCCATCATTCCCTTTGGTTTGAACAACCAAAATATTATTTTGAGGGACTCCAGGAAGATAAAAAAATACGGGATTCTATTCAGAATTTTTTACAAGAAAATATGAGAATATCCGCCGGTGTCGAGGGAATTGGACGTATAGAGATTCAAAAAGGCATCGACCTGATCCAGGTCATTATATATATGGGATTCCCAAACTTATTAAAAGAGGAGAAATCTCAAGCAATTAAAGAATTACAGAGCAATGTACAAACAATATGTAACTCTCTCAATTCTCTAAACCGAAAAGTTAACATTGCAATAATAAGAATTAAAGAACCTTATGGACACCCTAAAATTCTTGCAGAATATCTAGCCGAACAATTAAAGAATAGAGTTCCTTTTCGAAAGGCCATACAAAAGGCTATTGAATTAACTGAAAAAACAGGGACAAAGGGAATTCAAATCCAAATCGCAGGACGTATTGAAGGAAACGAAATTGCACGTGTCGAATGGATTAGAAAAGGTAGGGTTCCCCTGCAAACCATTCGAGCGAAAATTGACTATTGTTCCTATACAGTTCGAACTATTTATGGAGCACTGGGCATCAAAATTTGGATATTTACAGACGAGCGGTAATGGCCCTTTGATTATCTTTACCTTCTATCCAATCTATCTGGAAATGAAAGAAAGAATGGAACACAAAAATAATGAAGGAGTTTGTTATTTTTTCGTTCAATAAAAAAAAAACAGAGAAATTAGAATTCTTCGAGTCTAATTTGAATTCTAAAGGGGTTTTGAATAAAAAATTGATTGAATTTTTGGTAGAATTGCTATGCTTAGTGTGTGACTCGTTGGTTTTTTTTGAGATTTAGGTTAGGATTAAAAGGGGGACTAGCCCGTAGTATCAACTAATAATTATAGAACTAATATAATAACCAACCCATTGCTTCCTATTATCTGGATCTAAGGAACCAGTCACTATATGATGAATCGATCATATCGTTGTAGCAACTGAAAAAAAAATATTTTTGACATAAGATACAAAAAGAAATCAATCAGATCAGAAAGTTGTAAAGCAAAAAGGGATACGGATAATATGGAAGGGTGAGAGAAAAAAAAAAAAAGAAAATATTAATGATATATAATTCCAATATGATGTATGGTCTATGAATCATCTCATAAAAAAAAAGGCAATGTAATAAAGCATAGATATAGATTCGTCCAGAATTAGTAATTAGATTAGATGCATGCATCTAATTCATAAGAAAAAAAAAAAAGAGCCCCGAGTCAATAAAGACTGAGGAGATTGGCTCAGGAACAAATGAAATTAGAAGCTCTATTGCAAAGTTTGGACCTAGCCATTAATTGAGAAGCGGTGGGAACGACAGAACCTGTGACTCCAAAGGATTCTATTGAAAACGAATCCTAATGATTCATTGGGTGGGATGGCGGAACGAACCAAGAATCAATTCATTTATTCTGAGAGGTCATGGGATGACCCTACGAATAAAAGATATAATAGATTAAAAGAGTCAATATTCGCCCGCGAAAGATTATTGGAATTATTGCTAAGTTTTGGGCCGATTTCCTCAATCAATTTTATTTTTTGCATTATACTTTAATAAAAAATAAAAAACACAAAAAAAATATTTCATTTCAATAGAAATCAACTTCGAATTTTCTATACATAGACAAGCAGGGTATAACAATTTCTACGTGAGAGATTCGATCTCAAAAAATCCCCAGATTTCCTAATCATTAGCCCCGCAGAGCTTTGGTTCACATTTTGCTATTCCTAAGCTAGATTGACGAGCCAACTATTCAAGCCGTCTCTCTTCTTATGAGCTCGGCGAAAGCTAAATGATATGGGCAGACTCTGGTATCAAGAATTTTTGGTAATTTTTTTTTTTTTCTCGTTTCATTCGCGAGGAGCTGGATGAGAAGAAACTCTCATGTCCGGTTCTGCAGTAGAGATGGCATTGAGAAAGAACCATCAACTATAACCCCAAAAGAACCAGATTCCGTAAACAACATAGAGGAAGAATGAAGGGAATAGCTTCTCGAGGCAATCGTATTTGTTTCGGTAGATACGCTCTTCAGGCACTTGAACCTGCTTGGATTACATCTAGACAAATAGAAGCGGGCCGAAAATCAATGACACGATATGCGCGTCGTGGTGGAAAAATATGGATACGTATATTTCCCGACAAACCTGTTACAGTAAGACCCACCGAAACACGCATGGGTTCGGGGAAAGGCTCTCCCGAATTTTGGGTATCTGTTGTTAAACCAGGTCAAATACTTTATGAAATGGGCGGAATATCAGAAATGGTAGCCAGAGAAGCGATTACAATAGCTGCGTCCAAAATGCCTATACAAACACAATTCATTATTGCGGGATCGGAATGTGTAACCAAAATAAAGGGACCTTCGTGATGAAAAAACAACTTAGGTTTTTTACTTTTTTTATGAACAAAAAATATTTCTTCCTTTTTTTTTCATGCAAAGGGCAAAGAAAAAAAATGATTCAAACTCAAACCCATTTAAATGTAGCAGACAACAGCGGGGCTAGAGAATTAATGTGTATTCGAATCATAGGAGCTAGTAATCGACGATATGCTCATATCGGTGACGTTGTTGTTGCTGTAATCAAAGAAGCAGTTCCCCACACGTCTCTACAAAGATCAGAAGTGATCAGAGCTGTAATTGTCCGTACATGTAAAGAACTCAAACGTGACAACGGTATGATAATAAAATATGATGACAATGCGGCAGTTGTCATTGACAAAGAAGGAAATCCAAAAGGAACTCGAGTTTTTGGTGCGATCGCTCGGGAATTGAGACAGTTGAATTTTACGAAAATAGTTTCATTAGCTCCTGAAGTATTATAAATACCTACTATTACTACTAGATGAGACTATGATTTAGTAGGGTATCTGAAAAAGATTCAACGAAAATGACTTGACTTTGTAGAATTGATTAGTAGATTGTGTCTCACGCATATACCTTAAAAAAAAAAAAAAAGAAAGTAGAACATGTTGATTAGATGAAAATTCGGAGGCACTAATAATTTGAGTCATGGGCAAGGATACTATTGCAGACCTAATAACGGCTATACGGAATGCTGACATGGATAAAAAGAGAACGGTTCGAGTTGCATCTACGAAAATTACCGAAACCATTGTGAAAATACTTCTACAAGAAGGCTTTATTGAAAATGTAAGAACACATCGAGAAAGTCATAAAAATTTCTTGGTTTCAACGCTGCGACATAGAAGAAATAGGAAAGGCCCATATAGAACTATTTTAAAACGTATTAGTCGACCCGGCCTACGAATCTATTCCCACTATCACAAAATTCCTAGGATTTTAGGAGGAATGGGGATTGTAATTCTTTCCACTTCTCGAGGTATAATGACAGACCGAGAGACTCGATTAGAAAGAATAGGGGGAGAAATTTTGTGTTATATATGGTAATCTTTCTGGTATCCGCGGATAAGGAACTCCCTAACTTAAAACTTCAGTTTTTTTTTTGAAAAAAGGGATAGGTATATAGAATGAAAGAAAAAAAAATCGACTTACCAAGGTTTAATCACTGAATCACTTGAAAAT